GTATGCCAGTTTGCTAACTCCTTGCTTTGACTCTGCCTCTTTGGACTCACTAGCCTAAGGCTTAGCCAAGACTTCTTTTTTCTATGCAAAGATATACCCCCGAGCAGAATCGGTCTTTGCAAGTCAATAATGTCCAGTAGGGTCTTTGAAAGAAGGAACAGTTTCATAGTTAGGATGCCCAGAATCCCCGGTGATAGAATCCACTGCTCTTTGATTTGAAGGGAGGAATTTCACAAGTAGAATAAGAGGGTGAACATATGAATGCCCCGAATAGGCTCTTTTAGAATAAAATGGGTCCTTCTTCCCCCTTCCCCGCGATGGGATAGGCTCAATCATCAGAAATGGTTCGAGGAGAGCTTCAATCGAAAAAAAGCCTACTTATTTTACTGCTTAACGCCCTATTAGGCAGTAGTGGCAAGCACAGCAGAAAGGAGCTTTACTAGATATCAGGCGGGGAATCTTCATTGTATACTACCTAGCCGACTCTCTTAGTGTATCACCCGAGTCTATCTAATGTCTCCTAATGCAGCTACGAAGGGCAATGCTTTGTGGAAACCGGGCACTGAAAAAGATATTCAAATGGATACTTCAAAAGCACTAACTAAGGAGGAAGCGTCCCAAGCATGGTCTGTGAAATTATACCATTAGGCTTCCTTCCAGCGGTTGCTCCGGTTCCTTCCTCCTGCAATGAGGCAGATCGCTGAGGAAGCTCTTTCCTAACCAGAAAACGAGAAAGGGAACCTAATGTTCCACCCATTGACTGGCAAAAGTAGTGAAAAAGCCCTATTTCTTTAGCAAAGAATGAACAACATTGAGCTAGCACGTCAGACTTGCCTGTCTACTTGAGGGAAGGTTTTAATCCTGTCTTCTTTGAACAGCAATCGCGTAATCATTCTCGCCTCTTATTGTCGGCTTTGGCTAGCCCATTTCCTTTCATTAGAAACTATAGTTGTTAGTTTGCTATAACAGGGCTTTTTGATTAGGAAAACCTATGAAAAGTGAACTGGATATCCCCTGTGCTTCAGAAGTTGGATTTGGAACAACTATACTACAACCTCTGCTCCTGACCTACCAAGCGCTAAGCGTACCTACATTAATCTACTTTCTTTCAGACATAGCTCCAGATGGTGTTCATTCTAGTTCTTTTGCAACTTATTATGAAACAAACTCATTTCGGGCGGTGGGTTTAAAGACGGAAAGGAAGAGAGTTGAGTTAGATTCTCTGCCATTGATTGGATCACACCGGAAACTCTCACAGTAAGATTTGATAGTGGAGGGGAGGTTCTTATCCTATCCGAGCGGGACTGATTGGATTCCTTGACTGTTGATTCCGATGTCGATATGGGATTTCAAATTTCTTCTTTTATCCATTCTCTTGCGCTGAACTAAGGGACAGGTGGGATTGATTTCACTAGGCTTAAAGGAAGTTGAAGGCTATCTAGAGTCATGAAGGAGACTTTCTCTTTTCATTTCCGTGCTTTTTTGCTTGTGGAGCAGGCCTCTTTCTTGTACTTTGAGTGCTGAGACAAAGACCTCTCTCCAAGATCGTATAAGACGAGAGCCCCTCCCCTTAGTTTGAGTTATAGTCCTCGCTCTTTCGTAGGCTTTTTTTGATTTATTGAACCTCTTAGACCATTCATGGGCGTGAACCTACCTTCAAAGGCGAAGAATTGGGCTCAACTCCAATCCAATAGTCTAAGACCGATCCGATCAAATGGTGAAGGCTCCGTCACCAGTCGGTGAATTGAGTGGTCTCCTCTTTTCTGACTGACCCGGACTCTTTGTCTTCCTCTGATCTGGGCCTGATCAAGGATCCCGGAACGCAAATTCCCAGTGTTCCTTATTTGTGAAAAAATGAACAAAGAGTTTTTCATCATAATGTAGTATAAGCAAATGGATAGGGCGATGAGTTAACCTCTTTCTTTCTGAGAGCTTTCTCCTTTCGCCCAAGCTTTCTTTCATAGCTTGATGTGAAGCTTCAGGGAACTAGTCAAATGGATTAGATTAGTACCCACTCGTAGTCATAGTTGCTTATCTTAGTCATCTTAGACAGCTCGGCAAGCACTAGCCCTTATATATGTGTGTGAAGAGGGTCTCTCAGTTAAGCCATCTAGTGTGCGTGAACCACTCATTCCGTACATCTCTCCACTCCGAAACACTTCTCTGTACGGAAGAAGCCTTATGGATCGGATCGGGCGGATAGAGATTCCTACTTTGAACCTTCCGCACTCCGTATTGGAAGACTTGAACAAGGCCCTCGCTTAGTGAGTTCGGTGAGGGAAGCTCGTCTGTCTTAGTTCCTGATCGGTACACTGAACATCGGTAGTTCTTCTTGTCTGTAGCTCTTCTGTTCCAACATTCTTCTCCCTGTCTCAATTATCACTTTAGCACTGTAGAACCTCCCTTCCTTACTTAGACTGAGACAAAAATGCTTTCGCGCATAAGAGTCCTTCGCTAACTATTACAGTGGATCCCGCGTGCGCTATTTGGAAACCCTTGTTGGAGCCCTTTCTGCCGGAGGAGATGGGGAAAGACGAGATCAGAGTCCGATACCGCAGAAGCTATGACTGCCGAGACCGCTAGCTTTCTCTCATTCGCCAGACTAGCCAGTGGAAGTCCAGTTCGGTGGTAGTCTGTCCACGGTTTCTTAAGTGCAGACAGTGATCCTCGTCATCCAGTTGCAAGCCAGCCCTGTGCCCTAACTTATTGGATTGCGTACATCCCCTTTCTTTTTCTGTCTCGAAAGGAAAGCCTGTGCCCAGGAGTATAGTCTTGGACCGGGACGGATTTAGCGACAGTCCCAGTTCTAGTTCAAGTTGGTCAGATCCTCTTGGCAGGGAAGAATCCAGTAGTGCAATTGACTCGCAAGCATCGCATCGTACTATGGTTCGATGGTCGAGTGAAATAGACTATCAATCCTCTCCCGAGGGTCTCTCGCCCCAATCACCTTCAATAGCTCCAATGGTCATCAATGGTATTCAAAACGTGTCTTTGTCTCATTCAAATGGGAGTGGAGTTCACCTTTCCAGGTGTTCCGATATCAAGGTTGAAAGCGCTTTTCAACATGAATGAGAGAATGCCTTAGTTCGACTCCCTTGAGAGAAGTTTCCTTCTATGTTCTCTATTCTAGAAAACTAGCTCTAGCATCTATTCTCTTATATAACCAATCGAGATCTTATATAAGAGAAAATGAAGAAACTCTACTCTCTTCTAGCTGTGAGATAGGCAATAGATTCTATTTAGGATATGCCAGTATGCAGTTAGGGACTTCCATCAAGGCAGGTGCACGAGTGACTGTGCAGAGAGCTTTCCTTATTTAGCTCCTATCCTAGCAGTCAAAGTACCAGCATGATTGGGAGACAGCCAAAGCAGCACTCTCTCCCATGTCAGCTGTGTTTGATCTGGTATTCCGGTTACTCTTTTGACTCAACACACATCTCTATCTCAATCTATCTCGCATCGAACAAGCAGCCCCTCTGCACAGAGAAACTGCCTCATAATGCCGGTACTGGATCCGCCCGGACAGTCTAGGTCAATGCTAGCTGTACGGTTGCTTATTCCAGGTCTCTTTCATCCACTTTCCAATGGGTGTCCAATTAGAATAAAAAAAAGCTTTCCTTAGCTAAGACTGATTGATTCACCGCAGCTTCTCTGACTAGTCTAACTAGCAGATTGAACTAGCAACATCACATCATATAGAATGAAGATGGACAGGCATGTCAGAAGCAAGATGTCCACTAATCTAGGACAGGTACTGGCTGTTACTGCTTTTTTCCATGCACCAGTCCAAGCATTGAATACCCGAAAAAGGAGATTCAATTAGCAAGCTATGCACTTGCCTTGCTCTCTCTTGTATGCTTGGGCTTGGTGTTAGACGTTAGACCTATCCTATCATTGGTACTTGTCTATTACTTTGACTGCTTGCCTTTCTATAGAAATCTAATTGTCTAGCTCTGGTTGCAGGTATTCACTTGTCTTTGCCTTTCTATGCCGCTTTTCAATCCTTGCATGGCCTAGCTCTCTTTACTTGATAACTGCCCGGTAGACTGATCTAATCGATAGACTTGTTGATCTGGGAATGAGTTCTGGGTTTCCTTAGCGGAGGCAGTCATGTTCAATCCTGGTACTTCTATTCACTAGCGAGACTGGGTGGGAGGATGTCAAAGCACATTCTCTCTTTCTTCCATGCACTAATCTATGCCATATGAGCTTTCCCTATTGATTGACTCCTTTAAATACTTCTTTGACCGACAAACTCTCACCCAAAGAGCATTTGGTTTCAAGAGGATCCCCCATCCCAGCTTCATAAGCAAGGCCGCCTCATTGGTCTGTCTCAACTTTATAAGACCGAATCCCCCATTACACTTCGGTTGACACACCGTCTCCCATTTGACCAATTTTGAACATCTCGGGGGCCCGTAAATACCTTTGGCTCTGGCACCAACATCCGAACCATCTCTGTCGAACCATTGCTTACACTTTAGTATGGTGACCTCGTCCGTCAGGCCACTAATATGTGCCCGTAGCACTTCCACAACTCCCTTGCCTTGCTATCCTGCCTATCTTTCTCCAGAGAAGTCTCGCTCGAAATCTCTCCCTCCAGTTGTGTAACAAGGCGATCCACACGATAACGAGTCCGCTCCCGTCGAGCCTCTTCGACGGCACTAGCCCCGGTACAGTACACTAAGAGATAGGGTGGCCTCGCAAGGCAAGGGGACACCTTGGCATGTCTATATATATTCTAAGATTGATACATGATCTCTTAGGGAGGTCAGGGCCGTGACTCAACTTCCGTAGCTCCTTGTCAGGAAATTGGTCCCTGAATTCGAAGATTCCCCAATGATCGGGAGGATTTCCTTTCCCTGACACAACGATCTACCCCCAGCCGGACGGAACGACGTTACGCAGTCTTCAGTTTTGGGGTTTCGTCCTCCTTTGTCACTGCTGCTCGCGAAATCCAGACTACTTGCTCTCTTTCTTTTCTTAATGAACCCGGCGGCGCTCTAGATTGAATCTGTCTTGGCACTGTTGGGCTTGAAGCGAAGATGGATTGGGAGCTATCTCCCAGGAGGTAACACACCGGCCAGAAGACTTTCTCTAGCTAAGTAGAGGATTTAGATACCTCCTCGAACTGCTCGTTCTTTCCCTGTGATCTAATATTCAATGCAGCGGGTAAAGCTCCCGCTCATTGAAAATAGAAAGCAGCTGATTCAGTCGCATCAGCTACTGCAGAAGATCGATTTCATCATTATGTGAATAAGCGGGCTTTTTGGTATGTAAAAAAAAAGGGTCCACTACAGGAACGGAAGTGAAAAGATCTGAAGAAGGAACGGAATAATCTAATCGACCTCCAAAGAAAGAGGCAGCAATGCTCAAGGGACAATTAGCTCAATTGCAGAAAGATCTAGGTGGGATTAAAGAAATGAAAAGTGAACCTGTGCAATACAATAGTTGCCAATCAACATGAGGAATCTACTGGGATAACATAACACTTTGGCCGACAGCTGTCTTGATACGGATCCGTACAATGGCCCAATTCAAGTCAGATGCTAGAGCTTCAATCCGATCGATCTCGATTGACGTCAGCAATTCGCGAAGGTCATTATAGCCATTGGTTGATCAAACAAAAGTGAATGACTCGTTCGTTAGGGACCTGGAGATTGACTGAGTTGGCCGGGTCTCCTAAGAGCAGATTGATTAGGTCGGCTACTCTTCCCAGATCTCAGAGAATGGATTCCATTCACCATACAGATTCTTGCTTCTCTTACAACATACATTGAAATCAACGGTGTTGAAGCTGAAGCAAGAGGGGAAACGAAACGTGGAGCAGTTGGCGCAGTTAGAGGGAATCGCAACAGTTTCTGGTGAACGGGTCTATTTGCCTTCTCGGGCGGTTCGATTCAGTCAACTGTTTCTGACACGAGGCCGAAGGATAGATAGGAGAGTGCTTTCAAGCACGAACAGCGAATGTTGAAAGCCGGAGTAAGGCAGTGAAAGAGCAGGACTTCTTTCACGCACTGAAAGGCAGGCCTTTGTCATGGTGAGTTATCCTTGGTTGGATTGCTCCCGTGATACGGGGGGAAGGGGAGAGGTGAGGTGGGCCCCTTCCACCAGACTACTTTACTGACTTGAATTCATTCAAAATACAGTAAAGGAACTGCTTTAATAAAAGGTGTATTGAACTAAAGTGATCTGATACCTGCTTCCCTTGGTCTGGAAGGTCGGTTATGTAGGCAGCAACTGTTCATAAGTTGTTCGATCGCAAAAGGACCAAATAATCGATTACTATAGTATGCCTGATATTGCCGGAAGACCTTCTCTTATCTCTCTGGTGTAGCAACCGACCGAACCATCCATACGATCAGCTGGTCCAATGTAGACCGAAGGATAAAGGTGGATTGGGTTTAAGAACTGGAATAGGACTGCAATGTGAAAGCTTTCCTTCCTCGTTGATTTTTCTCACTAAAGGACGAAGGCAAGAGCGGAATGAGTAGAGAAGAGTACCCCCACGATCGAGGGATGGGGTCATGAGATTCCAATCTTTGGAAAGTACTTTATTTTCTGCACTTCCTGATAAATAAAGAAGTAGAATTGGCTGAGGGAATAGGATTGTTTAAGAGAGGAGATAGCGATCGAGTTCTGACTTTATGAGTGAATGAGTTGCTCTCTAGCTTCCGGAACTACTACTGTCCTATGGCATCGTAAGAATAAGACTAGTAGGGGCTTAGACAGAGCTTTTATACTAAACCGTAGTTTCGAAAGCCTTTCTATATATTCTACCATTACCGAATCCATTTCTTCTGTAGAGTCGGATCCCCAGCTGTGTTAAGAGAACTGCTCTTTTGCTCTAGGAGATATAGGGAAAGGAAGAGTTGTGTGAAGAGAGAAGAGACTATTAGGAGATAGTAAACTTCTTTCTTTCTAACCTACGTGTGTGACTGGAGTGATCAGATATATTACTTCTTTTATTTTTTAGATTTGGGAAAGATAGACTGGAAAAAAGATGCTAGGCTGTTGGGAAGTGCTTCTTTCTTATCCTCTCTTCACTGCTTGAAGCGAGGGTAGGTTGAGTTGAAGTTTTAGGCCTAGGTCAGATCAAAGAGTTAGACTCCGAGATGCCGCCTATCTTCGAAGTCTGTGTTGACACTCTAGAGATCACTCTTTCTCGACTGGCCTTAGAGCATGCCATTCCGCTATCTGAGCTCAACTCTTTCTGGATTGAACTGCTGGCCGAGAAGAGGTCCTGATCGCATCTCTCTCAAGCCATTGTCTACGGGCTTCATACCGCTCAGGAGGGTAAGATACCGCTAAATTGTTATTATGCTTGGTATCTTATGGAAGATAGCAAACCATGATCTTGAATGAAACCTGGCTTCGACCAAAAGCGATGCCTTACTAAAGCGATAGGGTTGGCTCCACTTGACTTCCATTAGACTGGATTAACAGAGGCTGTTGTGTGCCGGAAGTCACCTCTGGGGTAGAAATGTCCGCTGAATTGGTCGAGGACCCCCTTTGGGGGGTTGGAGAAGTAAGATTCTTCAGGTATGGCATTGACTTGGTCAGCATCTTCCACTTCGGCCTCGTCTTCATTCTACAAACCAATAAGAATCCATTTAGCGTCCATCAACTCTTGTACCTTCTTTATGAATTGATAGCAATTGAGTGGCCGATTCTTTCTATATTAAAGTCACAACTTTCATCGGGCTTGAATCCCTGATAGTATCCATGGACTGATGGAATTAAACCTGCCCTACTCAGAATCTCGAAGAGGACTGTCATTGGCCTTCTAACCTCGGATACTCTCTTCTTGAAGTATGTTGAATACTCTCCACTAAGAGCATTTACCCCGGAATTCCCATGATTCGGCAGAGGATTCGTATTAACATTAACATCAGGAGGCATTGGTCATTTTCTTGAAATCAAACCAATCTATTAAGGCCCGATTTTGAATGCGGTGAAATTTTCTGTATAATGCCCTATTGCCCCAGCATGGTAATCACATCTAGCATTCGGATCATACCACTTGGGATATGGAAGGGTTCTAGCAGCACAGGAGCTATTTGATGGTTTTGAATTAACTGTGGCAGGAGTTCACTATAGGTCATAGGGAATTGGATCGTTTTGGACCTGCCTTCGCTCTTGATTATTTCGATTGTTCCGCGGGTTCGTATTCTGGACAGGATTTTTATTTGCACCCTGATGAGGTGTCGGGGCAGGTGCTCAATGTCTAGGGGCGGGCTCTTCCCATCCAAGAGATCGAGTGATTCCAGGAAGGTTTGCCAGGTCTTGCATTGGCATAAGGTTCTCTCGCCTCTTCGAGGCAGGAAAAGGCCAACTATGGTGCAAGTACATACCAAACTGCTCAAATCATGCGGAAACTACCAATATGAGCTGGAACCCAGCTTCCGCTATATGGTTGGCAAGCTAGGCTTTATTATCTGTCCTAGTCCGGGGGCACTTCTGCCTATTTTATTAATTTTCTACTTTCCTCTGTAATTTATGGATTTGAACCATATTACAAACTTTATCTTTATGGTGTTCAACCTGATTCATTCAGCTCTTCGGATGTGCTTGTTTTGTCCTGTGCTTCCTAAGCGTGAGCGTACCAAACTCACTGCGTCATCTGTTTTTTTTTGTTTTATTGGTATTGAGACAAAAGACTATAGATACTATGATCCGGTAGCTCCATTCGTATATCTCTTTTCGAATTTAAAAAAGGGGAACCTTTTATCCATACCTGCATCATATACAGCTAAAAAAGAAGATCTTGTATTGCTAGATCCATTCTATGCTATGACCCTACTTCTACTGGTAGAACCTCTAATGATGCTACAGAATCTGATTCGCCATCCACTATTAACATTAATAAAAATACATCACAGGATGGTGTTAGCAGATCCTTTTTTTCTTCCATGGCACCTTTCCTTTGGGTTCCTCTCTCGCGCCTATGCCCGATTCTTATTCTCTTGATGCTGGTCCATCTCAACCTCTGCCTGAAGGCATTCATTGGATCGGTCCAAACTTGAGTGTGTCAAGAAGAAGCAAAATGCGGATGGGAATGGTAGCCGTGGCCTTGATCCTTGAAAAGTTCGGGGCTTGTGGCCAAGGAGTACGGTCCTGCGTTGGTTTCAGTCGTTTAATAAAGAAATAAAAGAAAATGCAAGACAGTCGACGAAGGAATGCATTCGGCATAAGTTGGGCCCCAGGCACCTTCATGTCGGCGTGGAACTCATAAAAGGCGAATCCATGTGAGTGGTGCTGAGTTCCCTTTTACACATCATCATCAAGAAAGAATATATAGGAGGGAGATAGAACATCCCAACAAGACGAGGTGGAAGGTGGAAAACCTGCTTTTCCATTAAAGTAAGGAAAATCGGTCGGTATCATGAGCTCGTCTGTCTATTTTGTCTTTTGGTTGCTCAGAAGCTAGGGCTTTTTCTACAAACTCGGCGGTGTAGCGAAAGGAAAGCGATCGGAATAAAAAGCATATCCGTCGCTCAATAGAAAGCCTTCATTTACCGATCTTTCTATCATTTCGCATATAATGAATGGAGAAAGATCGAAATTCGACTTGTAATATCAAACTTGAATAGACGAAGCCCAATCAACTGAGAATGGGGGAGAACTTCAAGGTTTCAAGCCGGCGGTGAAAGAACAAAACTCGTAGTCTACCGAAGGTGTCGAAATAGAAAGTTAGATGGGGAAGATAGTTCATAAGATTTTTCCAAAGAATGATTCTCCAATCGTACATAATACAAAACCTATTTGAAAGCAGGACGACAGTGGAGAAAGAAGAAGAGGTTTTTAGGCATTGAGAGGACACATGCTAAAGGGTCTACCTACTTCGTTACAATGGTTCCTGATGAGAACTACCTAGATGCTGCATCAAGGTTAGTTGTTAGGGATGGGGTAGAAATGTAGTTTACGTTTCAACTGGATCAGTTCGCCCGCAGGGACAAATGAATCTTTCTTCGGAGAGAGAAATCCTGTTCCCGAAGACCGTGCTACTTGGCTTGAGCGGTACCTCATAGGTATACTGCTGGACATGGAGGCCGGTGGATCGATCGGCGGGTTCTCACTTTGGCGAGCGAACGAATAAAGCGCATTTCGAGCTAAATTCCCGTTCTAGTGGAACTGTCTCAACCTAAAAGAGACTTGGTTGGTGCAAAAAAGGAGTTGTATCCATTGAAAGGCAAGATCAAAAAAATCTTATTTAGGGCTCGACCCGGGGTCTTGGAACTGACTAAGGCCATAGACTAGAAGTATGGTCTCCGATAAGGCAGTTATAATAAGATTATCCAATATTAACTCCGATTGCAGTGAGAGAGGCAGGTCTAGGAAGCCTAGCTACTTTCTTTATCGAGGACTAAACTAAGAAAACTTTCGCTAGCAATTCTTTTTCACAGCTTCAGTAAGAGCCTATCTTTTCTCTAGCCTGGAGCCGGCACTCCTCAAGCAGTTAACCAGATGTGGGATCTTTCCCAATATCCTCTACGCCTACTTATATTCTCCGAATCTGGTTCAACCTTGAAAGCAGTCAATCAAGCAGCACTGACCGCTATTCCATATAAAATAAAGGATAGCATAGAGCTCTTACACAGCGCCTAATAGGCTAGCTTCACTATACTATAAAGGCTAGATTTCCCCGTGGGATAAGTTGAATCTCCATCTCTGTCACTCAAAGCTTCGCTTTCCCTTCGCCCCTTTCATCTATCTATTCTGGCTACAGGGCAAGGTAGATGCCAGTTTGCTTAAAACTTGGAGTTCGAAGTGGAATGGATCTAATGAGCTATTCCTCGCATCTCCTCCTTGTTGAAGGCAATTGCCACTAATCCTCATTGCTGTCCTGAGCCTTCTTTTCTTATTTATTATAGGAATCTCGATCAGGTAAGCTATTCTTCTTAGCAGTTGAAGAAGTGAATCACCCCTAAGCTTGTGTAGCCTATGCGAAGAAAGCCTAGTCCGAGAAGACTAAGCAGACTTTTACTCCTTCCTTATAGTAGAAATTCTGACAACAGATGCGGATTATGTATCAAATGCCGCTGATGCGTAACATATTGAGTTGGACAGCTTTCCTTGAGCAGATAGGACACAGCGCCATCAACAGACATACTCGCAAAGAAAGCACCTACCCTCGGGTCACTGAACTACCTTTAGAGAGAGATTAAAAAGGCTAGTTAGAGCTAATTCGGCAAAGGTTAGGTTTGGTTTCCCCTAAGGGAATGTTAATTGGAAAAACATTCCTAAATGTCGGCGAATCGCGGGTTAGACTTAGAGTCTGTTAATAAGAATAAGATGTTTTAACTCAATTTACATTTCCTATTAAGGAAAAGTGCTAATCGAGAGAAGGCTATAGAGAGGCCTAAGAGAAGAGCGACTATCAGGAGAGCGAGGAAAGCTAGCAGCTATCATAGAGGACAGGTCTTATCCCTACTTCAATCAATAAGGTATTGGAAATGTGAATCGATTCAAGTCAGATTACCTCCTATGGTAGACTACGAATTTCATACTCAATGAGGGGATACTCTTTGAAATATTCTTATACTATAGGCTAACTCATTCCCGGAATCAAGTTCCTATACTCAATCGAGGAGTGATAACCCGCTAATCCCTGATCGGAGATGATCTACGTTAAGATAAGGAATAGCCTAGCATTTTTTAGGTAACTAGGAAAGAAAGAAGATTCACATATTCTCCCTATATCTTTCAAAGACCTTACCCTTTTCACTCCAATTTCAAATAACCTAGAATAGGTGAGATCGTTGAAAGTCTTGTTAAACTGCTTTCTAAGGTGCCAAGCGATAAGAAAGCACATCCACGGAAAGGGGTTAAGCTAAACTTAATGTCTATGAGGCGGAAGGAAATTCCACATTCAAAGATGAAAGATAGGGCTTAAGCTGGACTTCTTGCTGAAGAGATTGATTCCTATAATAGATAGATTGTTAGTTACTAGGAAAAAGAGGCATGCTATCATGTCTACGAAGACTGGCTTTTTTCACTTCTTAGAAAGCCACAGCAAAGCTTAATCCCTCCCTTAAAGTATGAATGAAAGAAAAGATCTTCTTATCACTCATTATACTTCTTATCACTCATTATATCAGATTCATTATTCATGAATGTTCTTATCCTCTTCTTAGTGACTAGGAAACCTACCCTCGATTAAGTCAGGGGATAGCTCTCTGGATCCTAATGGCATTTGCATTGATGAGTCTAGATTGCCGATCTCTACTAGCTGGGAGTGTCCATACCTTTACCTTTCGTCAGGGCAAGAATGGGGCTGATAAGTTGGCTAAGGTGGGAGTGAAGTCGAGCACAGCCTTTGTCTTCTTTCGCTACCCCACTCCTCCGCTCAAGTCTCTGAAGGTCTTGGGCTGACTGGTATAATCTATAATCATGACACTATCAACTGCTGCTTTTGGCATTCCACTTGGGATTGGGACGAAATGATTTGAGATCGCTAGTGTTAGAGAGCTTGCTGGATGAGAGCAGAGCAGACTAGTTAGAGGAAGGCGCGAAGCGTAGTAACTTCCGGAATGAATGAGTGCAACAAAGTATCTTATCTTCGCCCTATGCCCTAAGAAGGAAAAACTGAGCAAGATAGCTCAAGCAAGAGCCACAGTGACTGCAACAAGAGGAAAGCCACCTCATCTTAATCAGTCAAGCAAGCTATTTGAATAGGGATTATGAACAGGCCCTTACCTTGGCCTTAGCCGTTCGATTGATTGTTCTAAAGTCGAAGTCGTTTCGTTAAGTCGAATTGAAAGGTAAGTTTTGTCAGTGATTAAATGGAAAGGGGGAGCGGTTCGGTCCTACTCTTGAACTTTTAGGCTAATTAAATGAAAAGCCGAAACAAAGGCCAAATATCGGCATGTAACTGAGAAAGATGGGATTCGGTCAACAAACAAAGGAAATTAAAACACTCCCTTCTTTCTATCGACAATGATGAAAACCAGAAAGTCAAGCCTTTCACTTCATTGTTCAAGCTCTTGAACATGGGTTGAGTTCATACATTATGAATGCTTTCCTATTCAAGACATACTACCAATTCCTTTGAAGCTACTACCACTACCGAAGCCGGCTTGCTTCTTTTGCTTACCGGTTGGTTGGGGTTTTGAAACCAGAGAAAGAAGATCCGGTTGGGCTTTCTAGCGATGGGAGATTAGTCACCGGAAGACTTGCTGGCTAGCTCGTGCAATCAACGAGAAATTCCGTCGCCTTAGTAAGCTAGCTTTGGTTGCTAAGCAAGCCTGGTTCTCCGGGCACTACGGTAGCACGTGGATCGATCATGACGAGAATGGACTTATCCGTAATGTAATGTAATAGAGGAGTCACAGTCCAGTTCCCCCTCCCTTCTCGACCAGACGAAGGAGATATGAATTCCATTCAGGCGGGTAAGGGCTTGGCTTGACCCTGTGTCCTCTCCTGGTCGGGTCGGAGGCGAAGACTGGCAAAGTTCATCATTCAGCGGTGGGGTCTTCATAGAAAAGAAGGCCTCGCCCAACGAATGGCAGATTTGGATGGAGTCTCGCTCATAGATAGAGGAAGAGTACGCGCGCTAGCGCGCTACGGCTTACGAAGTTGATCGGATCAGATAGCCCTTCGGGCAACCAACCAAACCCGCCACATCCAATTCCGATCAACAACTTGGAGGTATGGCTGAGTGGCTGAAGGCATTGGTTTGCTAAATCGACATACAAGAAGATTGTATCATGGGTTCGAATCCCATTTCCTCCGGCACGGAAGTGGAACGGGCGGGCGAAATGACGTGAGAGAAAGAACCTCTTGGTGGAGTCCCTAGGAGGACAGAATAGCACTACTTAGTGACTAGGAGCGGAGAGCCCGTTGCGCGTTGTTTTTGTTTGACCGGCCTATCTTCTTTCTATAAGCAAGCTCCCTCCGGCCGTCCAGCCCCTGGACGGCTCTCGGTTCTTGAGCATGTTGGGAGATTAGGCGGCAGTTGAAAGAGCTGCTCGAAAGCTTGACGAACAAGCTAAAAAAGCCCTAACTATTTGATTAGTAAAGGGCTTTTCCCTTACTAGTCAAGGGGCGCTATTCGATGAATCAAACAGACTTTAGGAAAGTGGTTCAGGTAGCTCAGCTGGTTAGAGCAAAGGACTGAAAATCCTTGTGTCAGTGGTTCGAATCCACTTCTAAGCGGGCGAAGGGTCCAAAGGAAAGGTAGCCGGGAGCGAGACGGATTTGGAAATTCAAGTGAAAGAGGAAGCCAAAAAATGGGAGCGCTCTTGCACTATGGTGGATCTATATGCTTCGGAGGGTGAAACGAGGTGTAGCGCAGTCTGGTCAGCGCATCTGTTTTGGGTACAGAGGGCCATAGGTTCGAATCCTGTCACCTTGATGTGATGGGCCGAAGTGCCAGCCCAGCCCGTCGCCAGTCGGCGGGCGAAAAGCGCACATAACAGATAGAATCCTAAAATGAAATCTCCTATTCGAGCTGTGAAGCGGCTTATTTCGATATTTTCCATTTTCCGTAGATTCATTCTTGTATTTTTTCCCCTGCTCTGTAGGAATTTACATATAATTTCGATTTCGAATCATCGTTGATGATGATTTTTTTTTGATCACTGCCTAGGCCGAGGCCCTGTTCTGCTTACTACAATTAGTGTAGCACCTTTTTTTTTTTTTCAGGGCTTACTTCGGAGAGTACCGCTGATATTGTTTGAGTATAATCCTGGTATCTTTCTACAATCGTGTTTGTGGCTCCTCTTGCTGCGGAGCCTCTGTGCTGTTGGTTTTCCCCTGCCGGGTAACGGGTCCTTGAATATTCTCAGGTTCCGATTGTCGACAAAAAAACCAGCTAAGTTATTTTTTCCTTCGGTTAGGCAATAAGTTTTGCAAAGTCCAACAGGCATTACTAGCATGCCCGTGGTACCTGTGGAATCAACTGTATGCGTTTCGGTGAAATAAAGCGAGGGATAGGATAGATGAATAGGTTGAAGCCTTTAAGTTCGATCATTGACAAGGTTCAAAGAAAGGGTGGGCCATTGATAAAGAATCCACAATGCTAGCAGATGGCGGGCCTCCGCTTTTCTTTTTTTCGGTATGCCGCTCCGCGAACAGAGCGAATGAAGAGAGATCCAACCTAATATCATGAATATCCTTCGCCCGTTATCTCCTCATCTTCCTATTTATAAGTCACAGCTTACTTATTTATACTACTAAGTTTTTTTTTTAAGGAGAAGCATTCCTTTCCTATTCCTAGGCACTCTAGTTGTTTTCTTTTTTTATCTTCTTTGTGGGTTCGATGGATTTTTGTCAGTCCATCCTTTCACAGATTGGGTTCTCCCTGGGCGATCGAGCCCTATCTTTCTTTTTCATATATATGGGCTGCTCCGTCTTAGGTAGGGCTAAGTAGGGCTGAATTGTATACTAGTGAATGTTTCGCTAGATCAGAGACTTTTCTTTTTTTTGATATGGTCATCTGAAGCTCCCATGGTGGGTCGCGCTTTCAATCGAATAGAACCAAAACCTCTTTATTCAGGGTCGAGTATCCCTCTATGTGGAAGGGTGGTGGCTTCCGCTCCTCAATTGTTCAAGCAATTGATTGTTAAAAGAAAACCTCACCTTTGCACATATTGGCAGCAATCAGTCTCCATCGTTGACTAGTAAGATCCTTGCTCTAGAATCTTTTTGGCCATCATTTTCCCACTTACATGCGCTCCGAAAATTCAATCATGGATTTCTTTCAAAACTTTCTGGGCTTCAGACTCATGAAGACACCTCAGTAAGACATTGTTGTAAGAAACAAAACAATAAATGCCCCACATACTCCTGCGTAGCTAACCTCCGGATGGTACGTCGGGCATTAGCTGTTGCGTACTCAGGGAATGTGCGATCCTCGAAGTACTTAATGATGTCTGTGTACCAGGGGAGCCCATCGGACTGTGGCTCTGTTTCAATCTGATAACAGTATGCGGGTTCATTTATTTGAAAAATCACAATTGGTTTCAGCTCAGCGCCCCCGGGAGATAGTCAAACTTTATTTCTTTGAACTGGTCCATGAGCTTTTCTAAGTACTCATGATATGGTATAAGCTTTTTCTCTCTCGTTCTCCAATCTCCATTTGCCCTGCCCGCTCCTAAGGCTTATTACCAAGAAGGAATAATAAATGACTTGCAAACGCTTTCCTGATAGCTCCTGGCTGGGCTGCTGGCCAGCAATGCAAGCTTCGTATTCAGCAACATTGTTCGTACGTACATGGGAAACTCCACTTGAAGGCCAATGGGATCCTGGTCATCTCTGGCGATAGTTGCACAACACCTACACCGCTTCCGTCTTCATTCATAGCGCCATCCAAATAGATCGTCCATTCATCAGACATAGGCCCTTCTTCTTCCGTGGCAAACAAGATCTCTTCATCGGGAAAATCAGTTCTGAGCGGCTCGTAATCCGGCAATGGGTGCGAAGCCAGGTGATCGGCCACTGCTTGTCCCTTGATTGACTTCTGGGTAACATAGGTGATATCCAATTTCGAAAAAATGAATTGCCACCTAGCAGTCCTTCCAGTCAATGCAGGTTTTTCAAATAGATACTTCAAGAGATCCATCCTGGCGAGTAGTTTGACTGGATAAGCAAGCATGTAATGTCTCAACCTTTTGGTTGCCCAAACTAAGGCCAGACACGTCTTCTCAAGAGGGGAATACCTAGTTTCATAATCAGTGAATTTCTGACTCAGATAAGAAATTGCCCTTTCTTTCCTTCCTGTCTCATCATGTTGCTCTGGGACACAGACACATCCCATCGACGTTTCCGTGGTATAAAGGTATAATAATAGCGGAGGACCCCGCACTGGCGGGACAAGAATAGGAGGATTTGCAAGGTATGTCTTGATTCGTTCGAACGCTTGCTGACCCATTCAATGGCCATTGTCCCGTGGAGTTCTTTCTCAGCAATTTTCAAAACGGCGGGAGCTTTCGACTTTGGGATTCGAATTCGCTCGAAATCTTCCCCTTCCGATTAACAATCTCTTCCCTCCCCTTGGGCTTGTTGGCCTAGCTGTTGGGTGAATTTCCGGTGCTAGTGAATCAGATGTTTGAAGGCAAAATGCCACATCAGTAAGAGAAGGAGCTGAACTAACTTAATGTCCAAGAGTAAGAGATCACGGGATATGGTTTTGTTGGTTCCACCTCAGGTTATCAATCATCGAAAGAAATTTTCCCAGCATCAGCATTAAATCGAGATGGCCCTTTCTAGTATCTCAAACTCTGGTTGAAAAAACTCTTTCTATGGATTGATCTAAATAACCAAGCCAAGGGGCACTAGCAACAACCATTGCTATGTCCCCAGGATCAAGTATTGAATCCAAGAACCCTAGATAAAATCGAAATGGAAACTTGACATCGACGCCTTCTCTCAGAACTGAACATAGGAACTTTGCTACGCGGAGATGGCACGAGAGATGAAAAGTCGGAGGCCAAGCGGTCTTAGGAAGACAAGGACCGTTAACTGATAAGGTCGCCATGCCTCTCAGTACGTCAGCAGTTGAGCGTGACACAACTCCTTGGCTCACAGAACGACATGGCTACGATCCGACTTCATAGAATGGTAATTGATTTAATTAGCATTACCTAGTAGTGCACTCGCTACCTTAAGAGGTAAAAAGGCTATTGCTTCTGTCTTCAATCAAGAGAAAAAAAAAAAAAGATAAGATTAGCAGAGAATTCTATAACAGACGATTTGTAGCATCCGGATGATTCAATTCCTTTTGAGGAATTAATGACCGCTGCGCACCTTAAGCGCTAGTTCTGCTTTCACATCTGGATGCTGAGATCGGAAAAGGTTCTCGTTCCCATGAATCTTGATCTGCCTCCTGGCATTGATAGCGATTGAAAGGCTTCAACCTATTTATCTATCCTATCCCTCGCTTTAGTCTTCATCGTCTGCTGGCTCCGTACACTCCCTTGTAATTCAGCGTGGCAGCGAGCACAAAGTACTGGACTATCAGGAGATCCATGTATTGGCTCCTTGGACTTGCTCAATCTGTTACGAGCACTAGCCTTTTGCGGCTCTTCAGATGACGTGTCCAATACCAATTTGAACTTCGGAGTCAACATGTTCACCGGCATGGTATCAGGAAATGGATCCTGATCCACCAACATCACATCTTTCTGAAAGTTATCTCCTGTTCAAAGCGCTACGCACCTCTTAGTTAACTAGGTTGATTGATATCTAAGGGTAACCATCGTCCTCGCTTACAAAGAAAGGTCCGTCCTCCTTGGTTCCTTAGGCGGCTATACCTAAGCCCGTTCACTCAGGATGATATCCCAGGAGAGCTCAACCAAGAGAAAAGAGATCAGGAATCGCTACTTCGGGAGAAAGGAGGAAAACGTCCAACCTTACGGAGACCGAGGGGGACTGCCGAAAAAGAGGCATCATAAAATAAGGATATGCAGACAAAGCACCCACGATATTCATATAAAGCATCCTCGACCACATGCGGGCCATCTGAGAAGGAAGAAGACGCATCTTCAAATTAGAAATAAGTAAGTGCCACAGGCAAAGAAAGTAACTCAAAATAGCACCGGATAAGTAGCTCACTCCCTGCCATAAAAGTAGAAATAGTCAAACTAGAGAGTCGTTAACTCCGAAACATAAGGTACTACTATTATAAAACAAGAGTAGAGTTCATATGCAACTCATCCCACACGAAGGAGAGAGGAAGGATAATCGAAGACTAAGACGAGGAGTAGGATGGTATGAAATGTGTCAGCAGTCTGGAGCTAACCGAGACTTCAAAACTCCGAGTCCAGAGAGCGGTTAGATGGAATCAGGGATCATCCGCCCTATTGCTACTTCCTCTATCCGGAAGCAGTTATGAACATTCCTGCCAGCAAGGCTGATTTACATCGGTCATTGATTGGCGACTGCTTTCTTAGTATGGCATCTTTGTTTGCTGTCCACTGGGGGTTTCGTATATAGATATAGAAGGGAGCTAACCTCTATGGGCCCGGGTATGATAATCTCTCTGCATACTTCCTGCGTTGATTGAATCTAAAAGGGCCCTTTTAGCCGCGTCTAACTAATCGTCTTTCATTCTAAGGAGCCAACCGAAAGGCGATTGCTGCTAACTATTAAATGGGTCACTATGCTTAACACATAGCCTTCTCAATCCTTCTTCACCACGGCCGAGGAAGGGGCGGATCCCGTCAGGCGTAGAGATGCTAGCTTGGGTACATGCATCTCTTGACCTCACGCCTTCCTATTTGATTCAGTCAGTCGTCTGAAAGTGCTCACTGGGCTTAAAATAGAATAGAGAGCCTATATGCTTACCGAATTCCTTTTATCCGAGGCCGGCTGTCCCCCTTCGAAGGCGTATTCGTCCCCTTTCGCCGCCCCATCGTCTGGGCTCTTCTTCGAAAATCGGACATCGAGAAAGCGCACGCTTCCCTCTTTCGAGTTCTTGATAACGAGGGGCCAAGCTACATAATCAGGAGGGTCTGGCCATCCGCTTCGATGGAGGGATAGGTGCCCGCCAAAGTGTGCTTTATTGAAAAGGGGATATGGAGCCTTGCTGGGGAATTTCCCCCCTAACTTTCTTCGGGTTGGCCAGAGAGATGAGCGCATAGTTTAGTAAGGACAGTTGCTTTCCCGAGAGCGCTCCCTCATCCATTTCTAGGCTACAAAAAGGGGATCGGATCTTGTCTTCCCTCTTCCCTTCTTCAGGCTGAAAAGCCTTCTTCTTCCTTCCAACCTTGCCTACCTCTCTTGAATTGAATTTCATTCTTCGAAATCCCCCTCCTCTTCTCTGAAGGCAGTCGAGGGAAGCGGGTTATGGGATGGGCTGCTAAGGCCCGGGGAGCAGAATCGGGTCAAACATCGATAGGGAGAAAGAGGTTATTGACTCTTCCTTTCCTCCCGATTGGCAATGATATCTCTTTCTTCTGCCATTGCGAGACAAGACAGCTTCCTTCGTTCGGGCGATCTAACGGGAAGGTAAGGGATGCCCTCTCTGCTTCTCCACTCGAACCATAACCTGAATTAGAACTGGAACTGGAAGGAAAACTTCTATATAGACCTAGACCTGACACCCGCATACCGCATATGCCAGTGGTTGTGGTACAGGTAGTTGTGTCTTGAATCGACAGTGAGGGCTTTAGCTCGGGGAAGGTTTGCCTGTAATCGATAGCAGAACGACTGACTCCTCCCTTTCTCCGTTATCCCAATCCGCTTTATGATCCCAGCTGGTGCTAATCTTATATCGGGCGAATTCAATGTTCAACAAATAGTTGAGCGAGGGAAGGACAAAGGGGAACTGAATATAACAATAACAAGCAAGACCAAGGGAAGGGATATGACCAAAAAGGCCTTGTCACGAGCTGGACTCGAACCAGGGGATCAAAAGACAGGCCCAGCGAACTACCATTTATTCTGATCGTGATTTATATAACCCAGTTCGTCCCGTGACAGACTACATCTGTGGTTCGCTTTCCCTTCCTTTCTGTGGTAGCTAGGCCTGGTAGCATGGTTAACGGTAGCATGTTTGCTAGTCTTGTAGGACTAGGAGCTCTACTAGGCTTGACCGTGGGAAATTGACTTATTAAAGAAAGAATGACGTAGGTAGACTAACTAGAAGTAGTAGGAGTTCCCGTCGAAGGGCAAATGATTCATTTAGGAAAGATCAGATGCGGATAAAAGTCTGTTTGAAAGGGGGGAAACTCGAAATTTCATAGAAGAAGAATCGGGTCGACATAAACACTTTTTCGGTTAAAATAGTCTAATGAGAAAGCATCTGTTTACGTTCGTAGTTGCAATAAGTTTTTTTTCATCGAGATTTGGTTGGTCGACCTTAGTTTAGTAGAAAATCGAACAAATTTCCATGTGTTTCTTGGAAAAAGCGTGACTTAGCTCAAGCAATGCCCGTCCCATGCTTTCTTCTCTAACTAGAAATTTATTTCAGAAAAGAAAGTGACATAAGGAATATGGCATCGAATGCAAGCTGCTAGAGATAGAGAAGGGGCTTTGAGGGAGAAGGTCTTCTGGCAATATTAGGCATACTACTACTAATCGATTCTTTGGCCATTCGTGATCGAATACAACCAAGTCAAAGTTGTACGCCTACATAACCTTATCTACCAGACCAAGGAAGAAGGTATCAGATCACTTTAGTTCAATACACCTTTTATTAAAGCAGTTCCTTTACTGTATTTTGAATGAATTTAAGTCAGTAAAGTAGTCTGGTGGAAGAAGCCCGCATCACCACTCCTCTTCCCCCCCCTTTTGCTGGGGCGGGCCTCGCCTTTGTGTGAAGGCTACATTCGATTTGGAATCGAGAAAAGGCTAAAGCCCTAATTTCACTATATCAAGAATCAAATTGAAAAGATTTGGAACCCCAACTCCAAAGGAAGGGCATTTTCGGGGACTAGCCTGCTTCCACTTTCTGATGTCAGATAGACTGACGATCAGAATACAAATAAGATTAAAAAGGCCATCATTGGGGCAAACAATGCAATTGCTTCGGTGAGTGCAAAGCCCAAAATGGCATAACCAAATGATTGTTTAGCCAATGATGGATTTCTAGCCACGGAATGAATCAAAGAACTGAAGACGTTTCCAATACCGACAGCTGCTCCCGCTGAAGCAATTGTAGCAGCTCCGGCCCCAATTAATTTGGCACTCTCTAACATAAAGAGTGGAGGAATTCTCCTCACGCTACGCTTTTTCATTCAAGATTTAATCTTATGGACTCTTCGTTCATTCTATGCATCCTTCCTTCTCAATGCCCGGGCATCCATCCAATGCATTCTTTTCGATCTTCTACCCGCTTGCTTCGCATAGGCTCCACAAGCTTCGGTGCGGTACACTGAAGACCAAGCCAATCTCGACAAAGAAAAAAAAGTAAAAGCAACTACATCTCCTTCGGACCCTGAAGTGAACGGCCGCTTTTTAGAGTGTTATAACCAACAATAACGAGAAAGCTTTTTTGTTTACTCAGGCAAACAAAAAAGGGATCCGCCTCGAATCAAAACGATTTCTCCTTTCTTTTCTACGCGGAGATCTTTCTTCTCTTATGAAATTTCTACTCAGCTTGAAAAGATGCCTCAAGCCGATAAGAGCTCTTCATCATGTTCGAGAATTTCGAAAGAAGAGCTGAGAGTGATTGACCTCTCACTCACGGCACACATGCTATATGTGTGATGCCGACACCTAAGAGACTTTTCCTCCTCCCTTTGTTCGTAACGTTGGGATTCAATAATCACATAGACGGGAAGCTGTGTTTGATGCTCGCTCTTCTTTATCATTTGCCTTTCCTTGCTTGAATGCTTTCGAATCAAAGAAAGAAAAAAAAAATAGCGTAGTCTAAGATCCTAGTCTAGATCCTTTAATGATTGCTTTTCAAAGTCAGATACGACCGGAAGTCTACTCCTATCAGTGAGTACCGGTTTTATACATCCCCTTTTTTTTATTATCTATGTTTGTTAGCTATAGTCACAAGTTGGGCTATACGATGGCTTCACTTCTTAATCTGAATCGCCCGGACGTCTG